AATCTATTTTTTACAATAAAAAATAGATTATCAATCGATTTGATAATAATGCAAGGATTACCAGTAATCTGTCTTGCTATCACTAAAGTGATATCCATATAAATCTCAATATATCACTTATGACTTTCTTTGTTACAAAACACTAATTTGAATTGAAAATTGAAATGATTCAAATGAAATCATAAGAAGGAATATGTAAGCTACCCACTTGATTTCCATGGGATTGTAGTTCAATTGGTCAGAGCACCGCCCTGTCAAGGCGGAAGCTGCGGGTTCGAGCCCCGTCAGTCCCGGCGGATTCAATACAAAAAAAGACATAAACTCCCCTTTTTGTTTCTGGGCAAAGGGATCAAAATAGTTTCGTTTATCTTTTTGTTTTATTTTTTTCATCAAGCAAAAGAAAGGGGTATTTCCATAGCACCAATTGATGGTAGAGAGACATATGTAAATTAGTATAATTATTGAGAGCATTCACCACTTCAAGAAAGAGATACTGTACGGGGTTTCTGCTTTTTGTCAATTAATCTTCCCATTAACATTAACTCGTGTAGGAAAATGAAATAGGATAGCGTATAATACGTTTGCCAAGAGTACCTATATATACTTTTACTTTTCTTTCTATGAAGTCAAGTAAGTGAAAATAGTTCGAATCCAACCAAGGAAAGAGGATATTAAAAAAAAAAATAAAGATAAAATTAGTCTTCCCTAATCCTAATGAATATGCTCTTTTTAAAGATTAGAGTCGATGTCGAAGAAAAACTCGTAAGAAAATTGAAATAGTTAATTTTTGGGAATATTTTAGTTTTTTTTACTGGGACTCGTCTTTATCACATTCCCCTTCTTTGTTTTCCAAAAAGATCATAGACCTTTACAAAAATTTTTAAAATTCAAATTGCACTTCGTACTTGTTTTCTCTATTTGATTTCTATTGTTTATTTAAGGTTCTTTAGAAACTCTTTTTATAAACTAGAAAAGGTTTTTTATTATATTTCATCAGATGGTTGTACAAGGAAAGTACTAGGTTGTAGAAAAGAAAGCGGGGAAAAAGAATCATAAATCAATATTTTTTGATTGGATCAGAAATCTCATTATGTATTCGGTGTGGATAAAAGATCTTCCTATGTTATACTATTAAATTCTTGACGATGAATCGATTTTATAGCTCCGATATTGTTATTCATGATATTTCTTTCATTCGATATCATCGAAATCTAATTCATCTGAGTGAGTTTACAAGCGAAAGATTTCTCATCTCTTCATCTCTATGGGATTAAATCCCGAGATATTCCAAAGAAAAAAATAAATAATAAACGATTAAATTATGGAAGTCAATATTCTTGCATTTATTGCTACTGCACTCTTCATTCTTGTTCCTACTGCTTTTTTGCTTATAATTTACGTAAAAACGGTTAGTCAAAATAATTAAATTGAATACAATTTGACTATCAATGAAAAAAAAGGATTTCAATTTCTCGTCTTAAATGAAAGGAATGCATTAGACTCAGTAGTATCCTAAGGGGCCCGCTAGTATGGTAGAAAGAGATCTCTTTCTACCATACATACTAGCCATTATGGTTATTGTAATGTATAAAGATACAAGTGAAATATCTTAATATAAAGGAATCCACCCATATCTATCTTTTTCTTTATAAATGTAAATATAAATGAAATAGAATATGAAATGTATGTACATACTTTCTCAATTTCATTTATTTGTTTGATCCATTTAATACGGATAATCCGAATTCGATGGAAACTTCTTCAGATTTCGAAAGGGGGTTACCCCACGAATGGTTAATGGTGTAAACCCTGATATAAAAATATAAAATGAGTCAATAAAAAAAAATCCAATTTCTAAAAAAGAATCTTAAAAAAATTGCCGACCGGTCTAGAAAACTAAAACAATTGATACAGGTTGATAGAGTTTGATTATTATCCCAATTAGGAGGACTTCTATAGTCCACTTCTTCCCCACACTACGAGAGAGAGGGAAAATGTAAAAACTACCATTAAACCAGCCCATGCGAGACTTACTATATCCATGTGAATTCTGTCCCCTATTTCTATGAATATGAAGAAACTTTTCCATTATTGTTCACTAATAATAGTGAAATCACTGGTGCAGAGTCAAAAAAAGGGAGAGGTATTTGGTCACCATTGATGAACTACTCCAAAAAAATCCACTTATCTTATAATGAGTTATTCTTATTATAGAATTTCTAGTAGAATCGACAAGATGTAAACACAAGTAAACGGACACTTTTCGAAGTATCCAAGGAGTCTGACTCACATGTAGAAAGAATAATATTTTTTCTTTCTTTTATCATTTTTTATTTTTGGAAGTAAAACGAAAGGCAATTCTTCATCTAATCTAATATTTATTGAATGTCTGGGCGTTCCGAGACTTTCATGAGTCTGTATCCAAAGTATCTTAGGTCTTTTCCAAAACTATTAATTGAATTCCCTCTCTGGCTATCCAATCTAACGGATTTCCCTCCACTACTTTAAGTTTTCCTCGAATCTGATAGGCAAAACTTTAGGTTAGAGAATAGAACCTCGAGAGCCAGGGGCTTAGAATCACGAAAAGAAAGTATCAAGAGTCTTTTCCTACGTTTGTTATAGTTTTATAATAGGGGATTTCAAGTCTGTTGTTGAGGCGGCACCCGGATTTGAACTGGGGAAAAAGGATTTGCAGTCCCCCGCCTTACCACTCGGCCATGCCGCCAAAACGATAGAAACTAGATTCAAATTTTCTCTTTTTTTTTTTCAACTCCGAAAAAAAATATAGATTTTCAGTCACAAAATATCGAATCCAGTACAAATCAGAACCATTAACTATTGACTGTAAATTCATGACCATTTTTGAATGCAAATCCACATTTTTTTATTTCTAATAATATAAGAAAATCATTAGAAATAGATTTCTAACTAAATCTTGCGTTTTTTCAATTAAAAAGAAATCTTCTTCAATTTCAATTATAACAGTAATGATAAGTATATGTAAACCCCAGAATCAGAACATACGTTACGTTGTTTATAGAGCTATAGCTCTATAATGGGGTATTTTATCTCTCTAGGGATGCTTTTGAGGAGTAATTCTGAATAAATTTTTGTATTTTAATTTTTCATTGAATACATTGAATTGAATTTTTGGTAGAGCACAGCATGTGCTGTCCCAAATAGAACTGTACCACAATAAAAGAAGAAAAAGAGACATATATATCTGTGCATTCTTTTTTATTTTAATAAGAAAATTTCTTTTAATAATAATAAAAATTAATAAATAAAAAAACACACGTTTTTTTACCTACTTCAATTTCAATTCAATGATATTCTAAATATTCTATTCAAAATAGGTAAAAATCAATCTCTTTTCTGCAAATATTTTTTTGAACAATGAAATACAAATACATAAAAAAGTAAAGTGGTTAAAAAAAAAGTTTTCTATTTATTATATGTTTATCTGCTCGAACGGATCCAATCATGAATACCGTTTTTTATGGTATGCAATCGAATTGGAATATGTAATATCATAGGTGAAAATGAAATTACTTTTTTTTCTAGTCTTTACAAAACTCCATAAGTTCCAGTGGTATTTCTCAATTCTGTTCCATTTGGATCTCTTTCGTATAAAAAAATTCCAATTGAATCTAGTCTCCGTTCATACGTATTTCATACATTCCATATATCTTGGAGTTGGATAAAATTTCATGTGATTCAGTAAACAGAATAGAAATTCCATTGTTGCTAGATCGAATTCTATGGATATGATTCGGTGAAGAATGAGAGATGGGATGGGATTTTTTCAATAAACGGATAAATGGGAAATTCAAAAAAGATGCTCGGGGATGGAAAAGAGGGAACATCTACAATACCCGGATTTAATCAGATACAATTTGAAGGGTTTTATCGGTTTATTGATCAGGGTTTAATAGAAGAACTTTCGAAATTTCCAAAAATTGAAGATATAGATCACGAAATTGAATTTCAATTATTTGTGGAAACATATCAATTGGTAGAACCTCTGATAAAAGAACGAGATGCTGTCTATGAATCACTTACATATTCTTCGGAATTATATGTATCCGCGGGATTAATTTGGAAAACCAGTAGGAATATGCAAGAACAAAGAATTTTTATTGGAAACATTCCTTTAATGAATTCCCTTGGAACTTCTATAGTAAACGGAATATACAGAATTGTGATCAATCAAATATTACAAAGTCCTGGTATCTATTACCAGTCAGAATTGGATCATAACGGGATTTCGGTCTATACCGGCACCATAATATCAGATTGGGGGGGCAGGCTAGAATTAGAGATTGATAAAAAAGCAAGAATATGGGCTCGTGTGAGTAGGAAACAGAAAATATCTATTCTAGTTCTATCATCAGCTATGGGTTCGAATCTAAGAGAAATTCTAGAGAATGTTTGCTATCCTGAAATTTTTTTATCTTTCTTGACCGATAAAGAGAAAAAAAAAATTGGGTCAAAAGAAAATGCTATTTTGGAGTTTTATCAACAATTTTCTTGTGTAGGTGGGGATCCAATATTTTCTGAATCCTTATGTAAGGAATTACAAAAAAAATTCTTTCACCAAAGGTGTGAATTGGGAAGGATTGGTCGCCGAAATATTAACTGGAGACTGAATCTTAATATACCTCAGAACAATATCTTTTTGTTACCACGAGATATATTAGCAGCTGCCGATCATTTGATTGGGATGAAATTTGGAATGGGTACACTTGATGATATGAATCATTTGAAAAATAAACGTATTCGCTCTGTAGCGGATCTTTTACAAGACCAGCTCGGATTGGCTCTGGCTCGTTTAGAAAACGTAGTTAAGGGAACTATAGGCGGAGCCATTAGGCATAAATTGATACCCACTCCTCAGAATTTGGTAACTTCAACTCCGTTAACAACTACTTATGAATCCTTTTTCGGATTACACCCATTATCTCAAGTTTTGGATCGAACTAATCCATTGACACAAATCG